AATAAATAGTAAAAAGAAAATTGTACTTCCTTATACACAAACATACGCTTTTGGTGGAAATATACGTATGTCTGCTGATAAAGCACGAAGAATAATTGATCAAATTCGCTGGCGTTCCTATGAAGAAACACTTATGATACTAGAACTCATGCCTTATCGAGGCTGTTATCCAATTTTTAAATTACTTTATTCTGCAGCAGCAAATGCTAGTCACAATAAGGAATTAGACAAAAGAAATTTAAAAATTACTAAAGCTGAAGTAAATGAAAGTTCTACAATGAAAAAATTAAAACCTAGAGCGCGAGGGCGTGCCTATCCGATAAAAAGACGAACTTGTAATATAACTCTGGAATTGACCGATATATCTTTTTATGCAGATCTTTGTAAAGATATAGAAGACTATTATAGACCAGAGGTTTTTGAAAAGAATGATGATTATCTTATAGTATATAACACAGAATTAAGAATACCTACATGGATCAATAGGGTAAAAAGTAAAGATAAGTTCAAAAAGATAGTGAGTCACTATATGCATCTTAGTAATAGAATGTGTGAGGAAATATGGGACAAAAAATAAATCCACTTGGTTTCAGACTTGGTACAACTCAAAGTCATTATTCTCATTGGTTTGCACAACCAAAAAAATATTCTGAAGGTCTACAAGAAGATCAAAAAATACGAGACTATATAAAAAGTTATATACAAAAAAATATGAAAATATCTTCTGGTGTCGAGGGAATTGCACGTATAGAGATTCAAAAAAGAATCGATCTTATTCAAGTTATAATTTATATGGGATTCCCAAAATTATTAATAGAAGGTGGACCTCAAAAAATTAAAGAATTACAACTGAATTTACAAAAAGAAATTAATTGTGTGAATCAAAAAATAAACATTGCTATTACAAGAATTTCAAACCCTTATGGACATCCTAAAATTCTTGCAGAATTTATAGCCGGACAATTAAAGAATAGGGTTTCTTTTCGAAAAGCAATGAAAAAAGCTATTCAATTAAATGAACAGACAGATACAAAAGGAATTAAAGTACAAATTGCAGGACGTCTCGATGGAAAAGAAATTGCACGTGTTGAATGGATCAGAGAAGGTAGAGTTCCTTTACAAACAATTAGAGCTAAAATTGATTATTGTTCTTACACAGTTCGAACTATCTATGGGGTATTAGGGATCAAAATTTGGATATTTTTAGAAGATCAATAAAAACCTTTACCCAATTTTTTCAATTTTTTCTGTTTGTTTTCTACACTAACAGAATCAAAAAAAATAAATTTTAGGTAAAAATATAAATTCTATAAGGTTGAATAAAAAATTCGAATTACTACTTGATATTAATAGAATTGCTATGCTTAGTGTGTGACTCGTTGATTTTTATTGTTAGACTTAGTATTCACTAATAATAAACTCATCGTTTTCTTTACATTATCTGTATAAAAAGAACCAGTCAAGATATGATCTATTGGTCATATTATTGTAGCAACTTAAATCTTTTTTGTTTGTATAAACAAAAGAAAACTAATCTGATTCTTAAATTGAAAGAAAAAAATGAAAGTATGCAGATAAATGGAAAGTTGATAGAAAGAAAGAAAAACAAATATGGATGATATAGAATTCCAATATGTGTAAGGTCTATGAAAAAATCTCATAAAATAAAAAAAAAACACAATGTAACAAAGCATCTATACTAATAGAAAAAAGAAAGAGCTTAAAGTCAATAAAGACTGAGACGATTGACTTAAAAAAAGTGGATTTGATTAGAAAAGCTCCGTTGTAATTTTCAGACCTAACCATTAATTGAAAACGATGGGAACGAGACGAAACCTGTGAATGCAGAAGATTCTACGGAAAGTTAATCTTAATGATTCATTAGGTCGGATGGCGAAACAAACCAGAGACAGATGGATTTAGTCTGAAAAGTCATGAGTTAACCCTACAACTTCAATCAAGATTGAAAGAGTAAATATTCGCCCGCGAAATTGTTTCTTTTATGTTCAATTTTTTTTGATCTCGAAAAAGAAATAATTAAAAAACAAAATACTGATTATTCATATATCATATAAAATATCATATAAAAAAAATTATAAAAAAAAACTCTAAATTAAATAGAATATATGTGTATACTATTCTTTAATTGAATAATTGAATCATTTAATTGTTTTCCTCGCAAGGAGCTGGATGAGAAGAAATCCTCATGTCCAGTTCTGCAGTAGAGATGGAATTGATAAAAAACCATCAACTATAACCCAAAAAGAACTCGATTTCGTAAACAACATAGAGGAAGAATGAAAGGAAGATCTTATCGAGGCAATCGTATTTGTTTTGGTAGATATGCTCTTCAGGCACTTGAACCCGCTTGGGTAACATCTAGACAAATAGAAGCAGGTCGACGAGCAATGACACGAAATGTACGCCGCGGTGGAAAAATATGGGTACGCATATTTCCAGACAAACCAGTTACAGCAAGACCTGCAGAAACACGTATGGGTTCGGGAAAAGGATCTCCAGAATATTGGGTCTCTGTGGTTAAACCTGGTAGGATACTTTATGAAATGAGTGGAGTAGGAGAAAATATAGCCAGAAGGGCTATTTCAATAGCAGCATCAAAAATGCCCATACGAACTCAATTCATTATTGCAGAATAGATATATAGATCTAAGAATATATAAATTGTTTTTTACATTTTTACAAACAATATTTCTTTCTTTTTTTTACTTCGGACTTTCAGCTTTAAAAGACTATAGAATATAGTAAAAAAAAAAACGATATGATTCAACCTCAAACCCATTTGAATGTAGCAGATAATAGCGGGGCAAAAAAATTGATGTGTATTCGAATCATAGGAACTAGTACTCGACGATATGCTCATATCGGTGACATTATTGTTGCTGTGGTAAAAGAAGCAATACCAAACACACCAATAGAAAGATCGGAAGTTATTAGAGCTTTAATTGTACGTACTTCTAAAGAACTCAAACGCGACAACGGTATGATAATAAGATATGATGACAACGCTGCAGTTGTCATTGATCAAGAGGGAAATCCAAAAGGAACTCGAATTTTTGGCGCGATCCCTCGGGAATTGAGACAGTTAAATTTCACTAAAATCGTTTCATTAGCGCCTGAAGTATTATAAAAAAAAAGAAAGATAGATAATAGATAGATAATCTATGGATGTATAGATAATAGATAGTCTATATATCTATACATCCATAGATTATCTGAATGAAAATAAAATAGATTCATTAAATTGAGTGGATTGTATATCATGTAGATTCCTTGAATAAAATAAGAATAAAATAATTCATAAAAACTGTCACGTTAATTATATTATCTCAAAATTCGTAAGTAACAAGAATTTTAGTTTATCATGAGTAAGGACACTATTGCTGACATAATAACCTCTATAAGAAATGCTGACATGAATAGAAAGGGAACAGTTCGAATCACATATACTAATATAACCGAAAGTGTTGTGAAAATACTTTTACGAGAAGGTTTTATTGAAAACGTGAGAAAACATAAAGAAAGAGACAAATATTTTTTAGTTTTAACCTTACGACATAAAAGGAATAGAAAGGGATCTTATAGGCCTATTTTCAATTTAAAACGAATTAGTCGGTCTGGTTTACGAATCTATTCGAATTACAAACGAATTCCTAAAATTTTAGGCGGGATGGGAATTTTAATTCTTTCTACTTCTCGAGGTATAATGACAGACCGAGAGGCTAGACTCGAAAAAATCGGCGGAGAAATTTTGTGTTGTATATGGTAATCCTTCTCATATTCTAATAGAAAATACGAAATTGATTCTGAATTTCCTTTTTTTTTTTTATAAAATGAAAAATTTTCGTAAAAAAAAAAGGGGGGCTCATAAAGATTGAATTACTGAATTGCTTGCCAATGAATGGTATGTTCACAGTTCTTTTAGTAAAAAAAGATTCAATTCTAGGATATATTCTAGGATATAGATACAACGCCAGTTTAGATGTATACTACCCCTGGATAGACTCAAAACTCAAATGAAGTAAGTCATTATGATTCAATCAAAATCAGGGAACATATCTTTTAAAGATTCCACAACAAGAAACAAGAGTTCAAATGCTTAAGTGATTTTTTTTAACTGTACCTTTTCTTCCTTTGATCAAAATCAAAATAAGAATCAAATTCGAGTTGAAAAATTTTAAGAAACTTATTTTCTTCCAATTCATTAGATTAGAAAAGAAATTTAGTTTAGGAATTCAAAATATGAAAATAAGAGCTTCCGTTCGTAAAATTTGTGAAAAATGTAGACTAATCCGTAGGCGAGGACGGATTATAGTAATTTGTTCGAACCCAAAACATAAACAAAGACAGGGATAATCTTTCTAATAAAAGATAACAAAACTCTCTTCTATCTAAAAATAAAGACCAACTGTACAAATAAATTAAACAAATAAAGAAAAAAATAAAAAAGGATCAGATCCTTTTTTAACATGAAATGGATATATCCATAGAGATCGTACTTCTATTTATAAAATGATCAAAAAAAGATGGCAAAACCTATAACAAGAATTGGTTCACGTAAAAATGTACGTATTGGTTCACGAAAGAGTACTCGTAAAATACCAAAAGGTATTATTCATGTTCAAGCAAGTTTCAACAATACGATTGTGACTGTTACAGATGTACGAGGTCGGGTTATTTCTTGGTCCTCCGCCGGTACTTGTGGATTCAAAGGCACAAGAAGAGGGACACCCTTTGCTGCTCAAACCGCAGCAGGAAATGTGATTCGAACAGTAGTAGATCAAGGTATGCAACGAGCAGAAGTAATGATAAAAGGTCCCGGTCTTGGAAGAGATGCTGCATTAAGAGCTATTCGTAGAAGCGGTATATTATTAAGTTTTGTACGGGATGTAACTCCTATGCCACATAATGGATGTAGACCCCCTAAAAAAAGACGTGTGTAAAAATAAACATTGAAGATATTTCAAGAGAAATAAATGATT